CTTGGAACTTGGAATCACCCTTTCTTACTATCTTAGTATGGAACGCCTAGGAAAAAGCGGATTGAATCGGAAATATCGACGGATTCTTGCGGAGTCCAAAGAAATATAAAATAAAAAAAAAAAAAGATCTACTGTTCGAATTTCATATCTAGCGAATTTGCAATTTTAATATCAGAATAGTGGATATAGTCATGATTCAATGGGTTAGGTCCACTTACTTTTTCTTTTGTTGATTTCGAATCTTTACAATAGATTAGATTGGAATAATGGAAACGAAAAATATTTGGTGATCGAAGAGACGACTTCACATTACTCATTATAATAAACAAGCGTTCAACTTTCTTTTAGCAACTTTCTTTTAGAAGTAGAATTACTATTCTAATTACTATATTCTAACTCATTATAAGGATAACGTATTATCATTAAATTCGAAAGTTTAGAATTACATTATTATCCAGTTGGTTACTTTTTTTATTACAAATCAACACAATTTTTATTCCCCGTTTCAATATGAATATTACCACTTTACTTTTTTATGATTTATGAAAAAGGCCAAAAAGCCCCTTATCAGATTTGAACCGATGACTTACGCCTTACCATGGCGTTACTCTACCACTGAGTTAAAAGGGCAATTGGATTCAATTACTGAAGGAGTCACTAGGCGGATAAGATAGATCTATATCTATCTATGTCTATATATTATATATATAAGTATATGCATTATAATTCTAAGGATATGCAGTAGACTCATAGTGGCGAGTGTCACTAGGGGAACGAGAATTTTGATTTACTTAATTTACTTAATAAGTATAAACTTAATAAGTATAAGTATCGGTTAACTCGGGTTTATTGATATTGGATTTGATAAATATCAATGAAATGAAGTGTTTCAAGACCGACCCTAATGGAATTGACTTGAATTGATCTGACCCCATCAGAACGGAACGAAATTGATTTTATTGATACATGGACCTACCAATTCGACATAGATCCACGAGATTTCACATGTGATAAAGRGATTCTGTTTGTTCGCCGAACCGAAATTTTARAGAAAAAAAAAAAAAAAAAAAAAAAAAAAAAGAATTTTTGATAACTTGTTAATCCCGTTCCCAGATTTTCGTATTTCTCATTTGTGAATTTCCCAGCTTAGGGCGATATAGGAATAGTCCTATCTCATCTTACCAAGGAGTGGATAAATGAATTAAAGTTAAGTGGAAGAAATGAAGAAAAAATCTTCTTTTATGTCGGACCAATCACTTCCCAAAAGAGTCCTCTACTTTCGTCTTTCGTCCTATTTTTATTATTTATTATTATTATTTTTTTATAGCACTTTCTATAATAGATTTCGATTTTCGAATAGAATGGCGATTAGAATGAGCGATTGATGAATATAAATGACGAATCAAAAAATGCTATTGGTATGGGATCAGAAAAGGTGGAAAGATCCTTTAGAGTTAGTCATCCCATTCCATTATATTGACAATTTCAAAAAACTGTTCATACTAAGTATGATGGCAGTTGGGCAAGTATGCCCCCATCGTCTAGCGGTTCAGGACATCTCTCTTTCAAGGAGGCAGCGGGGATTCGACTTCCCCTGGGGGTAGGGTACTACGAAAGGAAGTTGATCGTGGATTATAAATAAGCCTAGACTTTATTCTTCTTCTTCCTGGGTCGATGCCCGAGCGGTTAATGGGGACGGACTGTAAATTCGTTGGCAATATGTCTACGCTGGTTCAAATCCAGCTCGGCCCAATAATTCGCCGATCCACCAGGAAATGATATAAACCCCTTTGTTTTCCAGAAATGCCAGATACGAAAGACTCAAGAATAAAAAGAGTCCAATTCTCCGATAGATCCCTACCGCTATTTATTTATTTTGTTTGCTCTATTTATTTGTTCCCATAAATTCTGATCTTGCTAATAATGATCTAGATTCATATCAGGATCATTAAATCGAAAGCATAAAGTCTAATGAAAAGAATAAAGTAACGCAAAAAAAAAAACTCTTTTTTTTTTTTTTTTTTTCATTGGGGACATTGAAAAACGAATTATCAATCGATTTGGCAATAACGAAAGGAATCCGTGCCGCTCTCACTAAAGTGTATATCCGTGTGTATATCAATATCTCACTCACGTCTCTGTTCCAACACGTCGATTTTTATCTAAATATAAATGAAATGGTTTGAATGAAATCATAAAAATAGGTATTCGGTACATTTTACCGCCCCGGGATTGTAGTTCAATTGGTCAGAGCACCGCCCTGTCAAGGCGGAAGCTGCGGGTTCGAGCCCCGTCAGTCCCGACGGATCCAAATCCAATAAAAAAAAAAACATCAATATATCTCGCCGTTTCTGTTAAACTGGGACAAAAAAAAAATGGTAGAATTTCATGCCTACTGCTCTCCTTTTTTCTTTTTCATTTCGATTTCTCATCAACCAGTACCGATTGATGAGAAAGAGACATGTGCGAATTGCTACAATTATTGGTATTGGTAGCATCATATTCAGGATTTCAAGAGCTACCGTAGGGGGTCTGGTTTTTTTGACTGCTCCCCTTCTGTGTATGGAATGGAATCGAGTACCATATCGTTCCCGAGAGCGCATACACAACTGAATTTAAGATCGTTACTTGGATAGAATACTTTTAAGATTAAGATTCAAAGTATCTTCTTTTCTGGTTTCTAGTTTGGCTAACTTAAATTACTAGTTTTAATTTGAAAGAATTTATCTCATTCAAATTTCACGCCAAACTTTTGAGGGATACGTTCTAGTACTAATCCAAGGGAGGGGGGATGATATTCTTAATAAAATAAAGATCAAGCACGGAGCCAGCCCCTCCCGAAGAGGGAATGAATAATCTTTTTTAAGCGTATTGCCAATGCCAAAGAAGAACAAACTCTAAATAAACTAAATAAAATAGTCAATTTTATGCAATATTCGATTCTTTTCTACTGGGACTCGTCTTTATCACACTTCTTTTTCGTTTTTTTTTTTTTTTCAATTTTAATGATATAATTTTCTTTAAAAAAAAAAAAAAAAAAAAAAAMGAAAAGGGAGTTTAGAACTTAACCCCTTCCCTTTTTCTATTTCGTTTCGATTGTTTGTTTGGTTTTTTCTAAACCCTTTGTAAACAAGGAAAGTGTAAAGCGGTTAGGTGGTTGTACAAGTAAGGCGGTCGATTATAGAAAAGACAGACTGGAAAAGACTGGTAAATAAAAAAAGTATTAGTATTAAAGTAAAGAAATTCTTTTGATTGAATCTGGAATCAAAGTTTGTATTTGGTGTGTGGATAAAAGAGCTGCCTATGTTATACTGCCTATGTTATACTATTGAATTCTCGACGATGAATCGACTTGACAGTCAGATATTGTTATTCATGATATTGATCCCATTCGCTATCATCGAAATGTAATTCATCCCATTGAATTTACAAGCGAAAGGGTTATCATCTCTATGGGATTAAATCCCGAGTTATTGCGAAGTAAAAAAAAAACCAAACGATGAGACTATGGAAGTAAATATTCTCGCATTTATTGCTACTACACTGTTCGTTCTAGTTCCTACTGCGTTTTTGCTTATAATATACGTAAAAACGGTCAGTCAAAGTGATTAATTTGAACGAAACTTGACTTCTTAGTTTTTATCAAGGATTTAAGAAAAAAAATTCCAATTTCATGTCTTAGTCTTAAATGAAACGAACGGACTAGAATCAGCAGTAGCCTATGAGATTCGATAGTATGGTAGAAAGATTCATATATGAATCTTTCTACCATACTATACCATAGTATCTATTTTTATTATTTTCATGTAGAAAGATAGAAACTGAATAGAGATCAATCGACAATATGGATATGGATCCTTATCCATTTATACATGTTAATATATACATAGTATCTCAATTCTATTTCTTTGCTTCGTCTATTTGTATTTTCTTTTTCTTCATTCCAATCAATCTGAAATAATCGAAAGGCTGCTCTTACGATTTTCAAATTGATTTATTTCTGATTATTTTCAATATGAATCTCGGTATCCATTAAAAAAAGAATCAAATTGATGAAAGAAAAACAAATTAGGGCATATATTACTAAAAGAAAATCAAGTTAATAAAAGAAAATGAAATGGGAAAGAAATAAAGTAATCGTTTTTTTTTTAGCATTCCGAAGAAATCGTTGATTGAGCAGTTGACAGATGATCCAAGGAGTTCTATAACTTCTTCCGATTTCAAAAAGGGGTACCCCGGCGATTTTCAACCCTTGAGCCATGATATGAAACGGAAAGCATAGCAGAAAGCAAATTTCGAAAATACTCAAATAATCAAACCGGTGGTAAGTGCGAAATATGTGACTTGACCAAGGCACAATCTTATTATTATTAACTATTCAAATTAAATCGTGAACCCCTTTCTTTTCTCTTTGAACAGTAAAAAGGCCAATAAAATAAAAAAAAAAAGAAAAAAAAAAAAAAAGAAAGGGAGGTCCGGTTTCCGCGTTCTTCCCCATTGTCCATATAGAACTCTGGCAAGGGCCGGTTCAGAAAAACCAAATAGAAAATCTAGGAAGACCTCGGTTGGAATAAAATTCCTATGATCTGTATCCCCCTTCCTTTCAAAATAGAAATAGGGGAATTTTGGAAATATCGGTTTGATTTGGATTCTGAAAGAGCATTATTCATATATATGATGTATTGTATTCTATTCATAATAGAATACAATACAATTACCTCGCCAGAATCCAAGCCAATAGAATTCCGAAATGAAGATATTTTGATTAATTCAATTTCGAAATTCTAAATGGAATTAAATAATTAATATAAATATTAATAAATATTAAATATTAAATTAATTATTCTATTAATTATTAAATAATTAATAGAATTAAAAAAGCTTTGCAGAACGATCTATAAAAAAAGTGATACAGTTTGATTCCCCAACTCAATTAGTAGTATCTCTAGAGTCCACTTCTTCCCCATACTACGAGCGAAAGGGAAAATGTAAAGACTACC